GGATGTCCTAATACATTACAAAATTTTGCTTTAGCCAATGATCTAATTAGAGGAATAATTGGAATTTTTGTATCAAGCTTTTTCATAAGATTTTCCATTATAAATGACTTTTCCAACATTTGACTCCGTACCACTGAAGGATTTAGCCGCACATTTGAAAAATAGCCCAAAAAGTAAAATGAATGCTCGGATAATTGGTTTATATGGATCTTTCCTGGTTGAGACCAAACAAAAAAATGACATTGCCATAAATGGATAAGATAGTATTTCCATTTTTTCATCAAAAAGGGCTTATTCTTTGAAGCCAGAATGGATTTTCCTTGATATCTAACATAATGAATGAAAGGGTCCTTGAAGAACCATAGGGTGGACGGAAAATCCTTATCAAAGACTTCTACAAAATGTTCTATTTTTGCATAGAAATAGATTCGCTCAAAAAGGACTCCAGAAGATGTTAATCGTAAATAAGAAGATTTGTTACGGAGAAAAAGAAAGATGGATTCGTATTCACATACATAAAAATTATATAGGAACAGGAAAAATCTTGGATTACTTTTTGAAAAAGTAGAAATCCTTTTTTTTGGAGTAATAAGACTATTCCAATTACAATACTCATAAAGAAAGAGCCTTAATAAATGAAAGGAGGAGGCATCTTTCACCCAGTATCGAAGGGTTTGAATCAAGATTTCCAGATGGATAGGGTAGGGTATTTGTACATCTGACACATAATTTAAATATGGAAATTTTTCCTCAAAAAAAGGAAATATTGAATGAATTGATCGTAAATTATAGGATTTTATGATTTCTGCCTTCTCTAAGGAAGAGATTAATTGTAGGGAAAATGGAATTTCCACACTGACGGCAAGCCCCTCTGATATTATTTGAGAATACAAATTCTTGTTGTAACCCCAAAATGGATTTTTGTTAGAATTATTAGCAGAAATAATCAAATGATTCTGTTGATACATTCGAGTAATTAAACGTTTTACAATTAGTAAACTAGATTTATTGTCATAACCTAGATTTTGCACCAAAACGGAACTATTTAAACCATGATCGTAAGCAAGTGCATAAATATACTCCCGAAAAATAAGTGGGTATAGGAAGTCATGTTGACGAGATCTATCTAGTTCTAAATATACTTGAAATTCCTCCATTTTTGAAATTCGATTTGGGCCAAGGATCGAAGATTTATTGGGTTATCAAATAATACATAGTGCGATACAGTCAAAACAGGGTATTCTATTCTAATAAAAAAGAAATAGATACCTAGAAAACAAGTAAGACTCATCAACGGACTCTCTCTACTCGCTTTTTCCATCTAATTGTTTTATGTTCGTTCTAGGATAACAAGATAGTTAAAAATCCTTTATTTTTTCAACCCAATCGCTCTTTTGATTTTGGAAAAAAAAAGATCTTTATCAATATACTCTTTCTTCTACACATTTATCGCCACCCCATAATATAATTATAATGGAGAATAGCTAATAGTTAGGATTCATAACAAAAATCAATAATCCATTCATGGGAAAAGCTTTTCCCACATCAAGTACTAATATTTTTATTTTTAACGTATAATTAGATGGGGTAATCATTCAAATTCAAAACGAAAGCTCGTTCCTTTTTGTTTCCCTATAATTGGAGCCACCAAACTCTATCCATTTATTAATTCAACCCAACTGTGAATTTATTTTGTTACGAGCCAAAAATACAAACATGGATTTGGGCCCGATCCAATAACAATGAAATATTCTTAGAATTCTCCATTGATACGACATGCTGCTTTTTCCATTCATTCCTTTCTGGATCAGTCGTGGTCTTACAAACTCTACCGATGGTATGGACGAATCCATTGCTTCATAGAAATGTGTAAAAATTTGAGTCGCACTTAAAAGCCGAGTACTCTACCATTGAGTTAGCAACCCTAAAAAAATAAACTACAAAAAAAACGAATAAGATGTTTAGATACAACCGCAATCAAAATAAATAAAAAGATTGAATTGGATAATAAAAAAAAATATTCCATTAAAATATAAAATCCAGAATCCAGAAAAAAGATTTAAAATGTCGAAGTCGAATCGATTCTGAACATAAAAATGTTCAGATCAGATTAAAATACAAGAGATTTTCTCAGATAACAGATAAAAAAGAAAATAACAATTTATAGACCGCCTCTTTGTCTCCTATGTTATACGTTATACATTATTTTCTTTTTTTTTTTTATTTAATTATTTATATTTATATTCAAATTTCGAATTTCGAATTTAGATTAGAATATTTTTATTATATATATATATTTATATATATTAATTATATTAATAATTAAATATTCAATATATAAATATATATTATTATATTATTTTGATTATTATATTCTAAATTTTTTATTTGATTATAGAAATAATTTTTTATTTGATTATAGAAATAAAGAAAGAAAAGAATTTCTTTAATTAAAAATTCAAAAAAAGTATTTCTTTAATTAAAAAAATAATTAAAAAAAAAAAGAACTTCGTTTCTTCTTTATATCACAGAAAATCCAACGAACCCATCTATTTGATGAAGTAAAAAAATCCTATGGAACGGGAATAAATGGATCCATTTATTCCCGATCGGATTATATTTGTTTGATACACTCTTGTCAATATTAATGTTGAAAAAAGAATACAATGGAGAAAATAAAGGAATTCAAAATTCAAAACTTCAATATTAAATTGAATAAATACCAATTGAAATCCAATTGAATTTAATTCAAATTACAAAAAATAAATAATAATAATCAAAATAATAATAAATACTAAGAAAAAAAATAGAATAAATATATATTTAATAAAGTATATAATTAATAAATTAATAAAGTTATTATTATTAATATTAATTATTAATATTTAAAATTAAATGAAATTAATTCCATTTTAAAATTGAAATTAAAGTAAATAAAAAAAAACCAAGCAATTATGTTGTATTAACACTACATTAACACTACATAAATAATCGACGTAGATACAAAAAGGCGTATGCAAAAATTAAAGAAAAAGGTAGAGATCGGGTTTATTCAATCAATAAGAATTCAAAAATAGAATAATTCAATGAATAGAATATAAAATATAAATAGATAAATAGAATAATATAAATAATATAAAATAGAATATAAATAGAATGAATAAGAAAGCTTAACCTAACCCCCTTTCTTTTTAAATTTCTTCAGAGAATTCTAACAAAAACCAGCTCATTGAGGATAATGTATTTATAGACCCAATTACTTCATTTATTACTTAATTTATTACTTAATTGAATTTATTTTTATTCATTTGCCCATTTTTATATTATCAAATGGATTTTTGTAGTTATAAAAAACAGCATTCTATGGCAGCAATAAGAAATCCAAAATTTGGTATGAATAGAACAAGAGAGCGGGGGGGTGGGAGATAAGAGAGAAAAGGATTATATAAATCTACATAAAAGTCATCCACCCCCTCTTTTTCTTTTTTTTATTTTATTTATTTATTTTTGAAATTGAATTTCGTTTGTTGATTAGGATTAAGTTCCATAAAAACACCCGCCTTTTTTGAAATATCCTGAACAGTTCCTGTAGGTTGAGCGCCTTTTTCAAGGAAATATAGAATAACAGGAATATTTAAATAGGTTTGATTATTTATCGGATCATAAAAACCCACTCTCCGAAGATCTCTCCCCTCTCTTCGGGATCGAACATCAATTGCAACGATTCGATAAACGGCTCATTGGGATAGATATAGATAAACAATATACCCCCCCTAGAAACGTATAAGAAGTTTTCTCCTCGTACGGCTCGAGAAAATTCGAAATTATGTCTATGTAGAGAATTATGATGTCAAATAGATTCCTAAAATCATCAAATCAATTAGACTATGATTTAAATTAAATACTTTTTTCTTATTCTATTCTTTCCCGAAAAAAAAATCACTCGTATTCGCAACCTCATAACTCAAGTTGGATAACTCTCAAATAACTCAAAGGAAAACAAAACCTTTAGTTAGGTATTTTATTTCATTTATTGAGCGGTCTCTACCCCCTTTCTTGTCTGTTTCCTTTAGAATCTATTTTTTGTCTTCAGTCAGTGTAATATAGTTCTTGAGACAATTGAAAATGGTATTTACTTGTTCCACGATCCGTTAGCTTTTCCTTGAATCATTGGGTTTAGACATTATTTCGAGGATCTTTAATCATTTCAAAAACGGCAGCAACATACCCATTTTTTGATTTCTTTCCATCAAAGAATCGTACAAATAGATGGTTGATTCTCCCAGATCCACTTTTGATCGAAATAGTTTTACCAATTCCAACAAATTGGACTTTTGTTTTTTGAAACTTGCTCGAATTGGATCCTTTCGATTTCTATAGCGAAAATATACTTACGAAGTTGTTCTAACTTATTAATTTTCACTAACCCTAGAAACTTGCCCCTGAGAAATGAATCAACTCGAGCTCCATCATGTACTATTTCCATCATCAAACCCTCCCTCCTCCCCAAAAAAAGAAATTCGAGTGGAATAGAACAAACGATGTCGAGAAAGAGCACCTTCATTTCTATATAATAGAAAAATGGTGGATGTAAGAATCCACGGCTAATGTAATCATGTCTTTCAAGTCGCACGTTGCTTTTTACCACATCGTTTCAAACGAAGTTTTACCATAACATTCCTCTAGTTTTTGAGCCGGCATGTAATTGATTCAATTCTGAAATCATGAATAGTCATTGATTCAATCGATCCATAATAATCTATATTTTTTCCTTCTATATGAATGGAAAATTTCTAAAGTAAAAGTAAAAGTAAAGAAGTATCAAAAAAAAATTCAAATTAATTCGATATTGTAGGAATATAATTTCTATTCTATTTCTATTTATTTTTTAGAAAAATAGAGATTCGAAATATTCTTATTCAAAAAAAAATCAAAATAGAAAAAAAAATAGAATTAGAATTCCAAATTTTAATAGAAGATTTTGATTTATTATCAAAATAAAATTTAAATTTATAAATACTTAATAAAAAATTTTAAAATAGATTATTTTATTATAAATTAGAAATTTATTAATTAATATTCAACATTAAATAGATTTTTAAATATATTATAAATATAAATATCTAAATAATAAATCTTATTTAATATATTTTCTATTTTATTAAATTTATTAGTTTTTATTAAATTTTATTAATTTATTAAAATAATAATATAAATTTTGAATATACAATACGAAAAAAAAGTTCTTTTTGAATCTACATTTTCAAAGTGACTCGATTTAGAGATGAATCATTAAAAAAAAAGAAGAATCACATTCTACCCAATATTATATACTCTTAAACAAAAGGTTTCTCAAAAAAAAAAAGGGCAATCTTGATTCTGATATATAATTTGTATTCAGATATGATATATATCATGAATGGATATGCTCTGGGACGGAAGGATTCGAACCTCCGAATAGCGGGACCAAAACCCGTTGCCTTACCGCTTGGCCACGCCCCATTTCTATTTCTATTCGACACTACTAAACACTATTATTGATATTGGTTGTTCGTCAATTCCAGTCCAAATATCTAAATATCTATAGAATAAATTGTTGCTAGAATTTTGATATGTCTAGATATAGAATGAAACTGAAATTATTGATCATTACATATAATTCAATTAAGATATTGCATGAAAGTCTGATTTCTTCTATTTTTTATTTCTTTTTATTTCAGAATGGAAATATTTTGAATTTGATAAGTTCAAATCAAAGAAGGATTTTTGGGGTCTACTTTTTCTTATTTGATTCATCATTTTATTCGTAATTAATTCGATTTTTTTTTATTCTATATATTCTATTTTATTCTAATATTGGTATTCGATTTTGATTATTATTTTTGATTTTAAATTTTTTTGATTTCTTATTAATATTAATTAAATAAAAAACCAAAAATTCATTATTATTATTTCTTTTTTTTTTATTAATATTTAATATTAATTTCGAATTTAATTAAAAAATAATTAATAATTTAATTATTATTAAATTATTATTAATATTAATTAAAATTAATAGTATAAATCATAAATGAAATAAAAAAAACAAAAAAGAAATTAAATTGAAAATTCATTTATTAGATATTAGAAAATTCAGAATATAATATATTAATAATAATATAAATATAAACTTACAATATAAACTTAATCTTAATAATATTAACTTAATTTTAATTTTTATTAATTTAATTCACAAAAAGAAAAATACAATTATCTTAAGGAACAAAATGTTTGTTATGCTTAATATGTTTAGTTTGGTCTGTATTTGTATTAACTCTGCTCTTTATTCAAGTAGTTTTTTCTTCGCGAAATTACCTGAAGCCTATGCTTTTTTGAATCCAATTGTAGATATTATGCCAGTAATACCTGTACTCTTTTTTCTCTTAGCTTTTGTTTGGCAAGCTGCTGTAAGTTTTCGATGAGATCTTTAATTTGAATCCTGTCCTAGAAAAATTCATAATTTATTCGAAAAAAAGATTCGAACATTTTAAGAATTTTGATTTCTAAGATCAGATAAGTTTTACAGTGTGAATCCTAATGTGTAGTATAGGAGAATCTATTCTCTTTCTTTTTTTTTAATGATCTTGGAGATTGTGTAATGCTTACTCTAAAACTTTTTGTTTACACGGTAGTGATATTCTTTGTTTCTCTTTTCATCTTCGGATTCCTATCTAACGATCCAGGACGTAATCCGGGACGTGAAGAATAAAAAATCATATTTTTTATTCTTTTGTTTTCTGTGTTTTCCTTGCTTGTGCTTGATTTTGAAATATTCTTATTATCTATTTTTCATCTTTCAATTTTAACTATTCAATATATAAATCAATATATAAATAGAAATATATTCAATATATAAATATATTCAATATATAAATTAGAAATCAATATTTCTATTCAATTTTAACTATTTAATATTGAAGAAATGAAAAAGAAATAAAAAAAAATAATAATATAAATAATAATAATAAATATCGTTAATAAAAAAATTCAAACAAACAAAGAAAAGAAACAAAAGAGACTCTCTTCTATAAATTCAAAAGGTAAATAAAATACCAAATCATTGATGGAAACGGAAAGAGAGGGATTCGAACCCTCGGTACGAAAAATTCGTACAACGGATTAGCAATCCGACGCTTTAGTCCACTCAGCCATCTCTCCCCAATTGAAAAGGGCCCTTTCTTTTTTGTTATATTTTTGATATTTAATTTCATGTTTCTATCTTATCTCTATTTTTCTATTTCTATAATATATATTTATTTCTATAATATTCTATAGAATAATTCTAAAATTTCTATAATATTCTAGAATATTAATATTCTATAGAATAATAAAATTAGAATACTAACTTTAAGAATTTATATATTAATATTCATATTTAAAATATTATTTTAATTTAATATATTCATCTTATTACTTATTAATTTTGAATTTAAATTGAATAGAATAATTTAATAGAATAAATAATTCTAATACTAATAAATAATCTAAAATAAAAAAGAAATAGAATTCTAATTCTAATAGAAATTTGATATTTTGAAATTCTAGAAATTCGAAAATTCAAATTAAATAAAATAAATATTAATATCAAATTGGAATTCAGAATTCTAAAAAGAAAAAATAATTAATATAATTAATTCGAATTATATTCTATTTTTTATATTCTATTTCTATTTTTAGAAATTTTTATTATTAGAATTCGAATTTGAATTTGATAATTATAAAATAAATATAAATATAAATAATAAAAAATATATGTTTAATTAAAAAAAGATTATTAAAATCAAATTATTCTAATTCGAATTATTAGAATTTCTAATTATTATAATAACTTATATTATAATTATTAGAATATATTCTAATAATTTTTTAGAATATTTTTTTAGAATATTATTATTTATAGAAAAATATTCCATTTATTAAATTATTAAACAATATTCTATTTATAGAATTCTATAGAATTAGTTATAGAATTTTATAGAATTAGAATTCTATATTCTAAATTAGAATTATAGAATATATTCTATTTATATATAGAAAATTTTAGAATAAAGAATAAAAAAACTTGTTTTTCAGCCCGGCCAGGTTAGTACCTAGCCGGGCCTTTTTTGTTCCCATGAATTCTGGATAAAAAAGATTTATTTGATCTGAAAAAAAAATACTTGTTATCGAAACAAGATCAAACATAAGAATGTCATTTCTTATTACTCTTTCTTTTTTTCCGCTAAAGTATCTAAAAAAAGAAAAAAAAAGAATGGAACTAAGGATTCTTGCACAATGCATTTTTATGTTATGGCTTAAGTAGTTTTGTCGAGATGTATCTGTCAAAACACAACACCTTTAGCAAAACAAAATCCAAAAATCCAATGGGTCCTCTTTTCTTAATTCCATTAGATCCCCTTACGAAACACGTCAACACTATAAATTTTATGATTCTTTTATGATCCTATTTCTGATTCCCGTGTTGGACAAAAGTTCCATTTATATACAATAATCGCATCGAAGCGGGTATAGTTTAGTGGTAAAAGTGCGATTCGTTCTATGGATCCCTTACTAGTTAAGGGATCCCTCGTTTGATTCATATTCCGATCAAAAACTTTATTTCTTATCTTAAAGGGGTTTAATCCTTTACCTCTCAACGAACAATTCGAGGAATAATATACATTATCGTAATTTATATTCAAAAAGAATCAATTCGAAATTGCCAAATTGAATTATGAAATTACAAAAACATAAGTTTTTTGAATTGGATCAATACTCCCAATTTTTTGAGTATGAGTAAAGGATCCATGGAAAAAGATATAGAAAGTTTTTTTTTTTATCGTAACTAAATCTTCCATTTTTTTTATTTGTATAGGAGAGATTGAAGCAAAATAGCTATTAAACGATTACTTTAGTTTGCTAGAGATATCGACATATTTTTTTTAGCTCGATGAAAATCAAATGCTTTTCCTAAGGATTCTCTTAAATAGAAATAGAGAACGAAGTAACTAGAAAAAAAAAAGATTGTTAGAATCCGCCTCTTCTAGATTCTAGAGGGATCATCTAAAAAGCGGGATGTTTTGAATGCATTCAGACAGATTCAGACAGAAGGGCTGACATAGATGTTATGGATGGCATTTTTTTTACGTCTTCCATTTGTTAATCTCTTCCATAAAGGAGCCGAATGAAACCAAAGTTTCACGTTCGGTTTTGAATTAGAGACGTTAAAAATGATGAATCAACGTCGACTATAACCCCTAGCCTTCCAAGCTAACGATGCGGGTTCGATTCCCGCTACCCGCTTCTATTCTATCTCTATATTCTATCTCTATATTCTATTTGAATCTAAATTTGTGTATTATAGAATATAGAATAGAATTAATATTCTAATTCTATTATAGAATTAATATTAATAAACTAATTAATTTAGTTATTTCGTTTTTAACTAAAAAAATCGACTAGAATTCGAAAAAGAAAGAAAATAGAATTTTTGAATTCATTCTAATTCTTTAATTTTAATCTAATTATATTAATTTAATGTAAAAATAGTAAAAAAAGAAATGCAATTCATCATTAAATTGAATACACAATCCCCGGATCACATATTCGTTTTTGCAAATAGAACAATAAAAAAACAATTGTAATAAAAAGAAAAGCGTCCATTGTCTAATGGATAGGACAGAGGTCTTCTAAACCTTTGGTATAGGTTCAAATCCTATTGGACGCAAATTATTTACATATATATTTAATTTGATTTCTATGTCAAGAAAAAGATTTTGAATGCTTTGAATTTAACAAGAGACACTTAGACTTTTAGAGTAATTTTTAGCGTAATAACTTAACTTATATACATAAGTTATACACAATTTATATCTTGACCCTCTCCTCTATTTTTTATAGAATCTTATAAAATCGTGGATTTCTTATATAAAATTATATAAAATACATTATTTATTATTATTAATAATAATTAATAATAAAT